GAGCTTGTTGAGCTTCTTGCGGATCAATGTCAGTATTAATCTCCGCATCATTTCCTAAAATGGTGATTTCATTATTACTTATTCTAGCAAAACCGCCCATCAAAGCCACCGTTAACCATTGGTCATTGAGGCGTATTCTCAAAAGACCTATATCCACAGCTGTGGCAATGGGAGCGTGGTTTGGTAATACGCCAATTTGTCCACTATTAGTAGATAAAATAATTTCTTTAACTTCTGAATCCCAAATAATTCGATTGGGAGTCAGTACACAAAGATTTAAGGTCATTTCTTCAATTTGCTCTCCACTTCTAAGTTCATAGCTTTCGCGGTAGCTTCATCGATGTTACCTACCAAATAAAAGGCCTGCTCCGGAAGACTGTCTAATTCTCCGGAAAGGATCAGTCGAAACCCCCTAATTGTTTCTGTGAGACCAACATATTTCCCTGGAGAACCGGTAAATACTTCTGCCACAAAGAAGGGTTGTGATAAGAAACGCTCAATTTTTCGCGCTCTTGCTACAGTTAAACGATCTTCTTCGGATAATTCGTCCAAACCAAGTATAGCTATAATGTCCTGAAGTTCTTTGTAACGTTGTGAAGTTTGCTTAACTCTTTGCGCAGTTTCATAATGTTCCTCGCCAACGATACGAGGTTGTAACATAGTTGACGTTGAATCTAACGGATCTACTGCTGGATAAATACCTTTGGCAGCTAATCCTCTTGATAGTACGGTAGTAGCATCTAAATGTGCAAATGTCGTGGCAGGGGCGGGGTCGGTCAAATCGTCCGCAGGTACATAAACTGCTTGGATCGAAGTTATAGATCCTTCTTTTGTGGAAGTTATTCTTTCTTGCAAAGAACCCATTTCTGTACTAAGGGTAGGTTGATATCCCACTGCTGAAGGCATTCTCCCTAATAGGGCGGATACTTCTGAACCCGCTTGGACGAAACGAAAGATATTGTCGATGAATAGAAGCACATCTTGTTCATTAACATCCCGGAAATATTCCGCCATGGTTAGGGCAGTCAAACCAACTCTCATACGAGCTCCCGGTGGTTCATTCATTTGACCATAGACTAGAGCTACTTTTGATTCTGCAATATTTTTTTCATTAATAACCCCCGATTCCTTCATTTCCATGTAAAGATCATTTCCTTCACGAGTACGTTCTCCTACTCCGCCAAATACGGATACCCCTCCATGAGCTTTAGCTATGTTGTTGATCAATTCCATGATAAGTACTGTTTTACCTACGCCGGCTCCCCCGAATAGTCCTATTTTTCCTCCACGGCGATAAGGAGCTAAAAGATCCACTACCTTAATCCCTGTTTCAAAGATGGATAATTTCGTATCTAACTGTATAAAGGCAGGCGCGGATCTATGAATAGGAGATGTTGTACGAGTATCTACAGGACCTAAATTATCAACAGGCTCGCCAAGAACATTGAAAATTCGTCCGAGAGTAGCTCCACCTACTGGAACACTTAGAGGAGATCCCGTGTCAATCACTTCCATTCCTCTCGTCAGACCATCTGTAGCACTCATAGCTACAGCTCTAACTCTATTATTTCCTAATAATTGTTGTACCTCGCAAGTCACATTAATTTGCTGACCGGCAGTATCTCGACCCTTAACTACCAAAGCATTATAAATATTAGGCATCTTGCCCGGAGTAAAAACGACATCCAGTACTGGGCCAATAATTTGAACGATACGCCCTAGGTTTTTTTCTTCAAGTGTAGAAACCACAGGATCAGAAGTAGTAGGATTGTTTCTCATAATAAAGTGAAATATGTCGAATTTTTTTTTGGATTGAATATAGTACATAGTACCGAGTCAAAAAGAAATGTCCGATAGCAAGTTGATCGGTTAATTCAATAAGAAATAAATGGGAGTTAGCGCTCGATTTCGTTGGTACCACCCAACCAACCGAATCCAATTCAATCGTTTACTCATTCAATGAGTCAATTTTCAAGTTCAACCAATTCGTTATATATAGATATAATTTATCTATCTATATATAGATCGATTTACACCTATTTTTGTCTTGTTTTATACCCTTTACCTTTCATGGATGAATTATGCCTATTTTCACATCTAGGATTTACATATACAATATATACCACTGTCAAGTGGGAATTTTTCTTAATATTTCTATTTTTAGATGAAAAATAATAAGTGGATCCGTTCAATTAAAAACTTTAAAAACGATAATTAGGTTGCGCCATATATATCAAAGAGTATACAATAATGATGTATTTGGTGTATAAAATATATGGTCTAATAACGAACCATTTTCACATTTTAATTCGTTGATAATATTTGTTGAATATTTGTTGAAAGATTTTATCAAAGGTTTCATTCACGATTAATCTATATCGAGTAGACCTTGTTGTTGTGAGAATTCTTAATTCATGAGTTGTAGGGAGGGACTTATGTCACCACAAACAGAGACTAAAGCAAGTGCTGGATTTAAAGCTGGTGTTAAAGATTACAGATT